ACTGTTTCTGTCATAGTTGTAAAGTGATATTAAATTTTAATGTATATATATAAAAATAGAATGCTAACAAGTTTAGTGTGGCTATTATATGGTAAACTGTTTAAAGTAGATCTCGTTTTAGGGGTTTGGCGAGAATAAATCTAATTAAACGGTAAGGGGGGTAAGGGGGGTTTGCCGCAGATACGCAGGTCCGTGCGCGTATACGCATGTGCGAACGTGTGTATATGTGTAAATATCCGTATCCGTATGCGTACGCGTACGTGTAATACGTGTATACGCATGTGCGAGCGTGTGTATGTGTGTAAATGTGCGTGTACGTATGTGCGTGTACGTATGTGCGTGTACGTATGTGTGAGTATATGTACGTGCGTTCGCGCGCGTACATGAATGAGCATGAATGAGTGTGCTCAACAAGTTTGTCAACAAGTTTGTCAACAAGTTTGTCAACAAGTTCGTTTTTAACAAGTTTTTCTACAAGTTTTTAATGGAATTTTGTAGGGGTTAGGCAGGGGGTTTCTGCTTAATTGGGTTAAATTTTTTTATGGTTTTGTCCCACGGTCGAGCGAATTGCGGTTAAAGTGGTTTATTGAGAATTTCTCATTGAACGCTACATTTAATTGCAAGCAGAAATGTTAGTCGTTCGCACCGGGGGGGGAAAAATATGTCTAAAAGAGCATGAAGAATATATCCGCAGGGTAGAATTGTGCAATTTATGCATTGCACTGTAAGTTCAGCTAAGTTCCCGTGTTGAGCTTTATGCACCGCTTTCGGTTAGCGGTTGTGAAAGCACCCGAAATAAAAAAAAACCAGCTGCCGCAAACGAGGGGTAGCTATGATTATGAGGAGACGTGTACTCACACCTCATACCAGTGGCCTTTTGAAAGGAAAGACGGTGCCATTCAGCATAAATGGGTCCATGACAAAGGAGCCAGAGGCCTTTTGAAGTACAGGGAGGTCAACCTACGCTTAAATGGGCCTGACACCTGAGCAAAGGTGCAGGGGTTGAATGGGTGATCCGGCTGGAGGTGGTGTGTGTAATTAATCGACCAATGGTCTTTAATGCATGATTAATTTATCTTCAATAAATTAACCATATGTAAGGGTTAGATAAAGGATAAATATTGTTAAAACACTGTCGTACGGTTGTACGGTGTTGTGCTTTTAACAGTAAATATCCTAGTTTCATGATTCTATTGTACTAAAGAATAGGCATGGGGCAAGTCATTAATGCATGATTATACATAGACTAGTACGTACTACTGTAGTACCTGTTTGGGGGGACCCCCCCATACCGTCGTATGGCAGTAAATTGGTTAGTCTGATAAATCGTTTTTATAAGAAGCTGTTTCTATAGTTGAATCACAACTATGTCTTTTCAAGATGTGGGTCTTGGTGTTAATCCAAGTGGAAACGCCCGGGGGCAGTCCTCTGCGTGGCGGAAACAGGTGTTGAAGGGCATAGTGGTACAAAAAATAGTTTAAGTTTAAAATACAAGTTTTGGGGACTTGTGTTGGGGGTACTTCCTCTTTTTTGATTTTTCTTGGCCTGTGGGGTAAGAAAACCCGGCTGTGGTTTACAAGACCACTGCTTTGTTTTAAGCTACATCAGGCGTAATAAGTTAATTATGTTGAAGTAGTTGGTTTTCAATTGCGTTGGTGATAGGTATGATAGGGAGTAGTAGAGTGAAGTATAGAAGTGCTGCGACTTGGCCTATTATTGTGTAGGGGTCTTCGACTGGCTGGCCCCCGATTCAGGTTAGTAGGAGGGCGTTGGCGACTCAAAGTCAGAATATTAATTGGGCAAGGGGTCGAAATGCTAGGCCACGTTGTTTTGCGGTATGTGTTAGGGGAAGAAACACTAATATTAAGATTGATATTAGAAGTGCAATTACGCCGCCTAGTTTATTAGGGATTGATCGAAGGATGGCATAAGCATATAGGAAGTATCACTCGGGTTTAATGTGGGGGGGTGTAGTTAGGGGGTTTGCCTTGGAGTAGTTTTCTGGGTCGGAGAAAAGTTGGGGAAAGAATAGTGCGAGTGATAATAATAGGGTGAGTATAAGAGTTACTCCTAACAGGTCCTTGTATGTGAAATAGGGATGAAATGGTATTTTTTCTGGGGCGGAGCTAATTCCTAGGGGGTTGGAGGATCCGGACTCGTGGAGGAAGAGGAGGTGGAGGAATACCAGGGCGACAGTAATAAATGGGAGTAGAAAGTGGAAGGTGAAGAATCGGGTTAATGTTGCGTTGTCCACTGAGAACCCGCCTCATAGTCATTCAACTAGTGTTGGTCCTACGTAAGGGGCAGCGGATAATAGGTTTGTGATTACTGTTGCCCCCCAGAATGATATTTGTCCTCAGGGGAGTACGTAGCCTACGAATGCGGTTGCTATTAATAATAATAGTAAACCCACACCAATATTTCATGTTTCTTTGTATAAGTAGGATCCGTAGTAAATGCCTCGGCCGATATGTAGATATACTAGGATGAAGAAGAGTGTTGCGCCGTTTGCGTGAATATTTCGGATTAGTCAGCCGTATTTAATATCGCGCATAATATGAGCTACAGAAGAAAATGCTAGGGAGACATCGGCTGTGTAGTGTATTGCCAAGAATACCCCAGTAAAAAGTTGGATTATTAGGCATAGGCCTAATAAGGAGCCAAAGTTCCATCATGTTGAGATATTTGTGGGAGTTGGTAGATCGATTAATGATTTGTTGACTAGGTTAAGGAGTGGATGGTGTTTTCGGTTTGGGGTCATTAGATTTCTAATTTGTGGCGAGTAGTCGTAAGTCTGATTGATTGGATAGAAATTATGTCTTATCTGACGATTTTGTTAATTCTCTTATTACTGGTTGGTGTGATTGGTGTGGTGGCTAACCCTGCTCCTTATTACGGGGTTATTGGTTTAGTTTTATCCGCGGGGGCAGGGTGTGGTGTTCTTGTGAGTTTTGGTGGGTCATTTATGGGTCTTGTATTATTTTTAATCTACTTGGGGGGCATGTTGGTAGTTTTTGCCTATTCGGTTGCTCTGGCTGCAGACCGACAGCCAGAACATTGAGGGGACTTGGTTGTCCTAGGCTATCTTGTGGGGTATTGGCTGATTGTGCTGGTTGCGGGAAAGATGATTCGAGTAGAGATTTTAAGTGTGTTTGGGAAAGATACATGTGGTGTGTTGGTTTTGCAAGAGGATACTAGTGGTGTTATGCTTTTGTTTTCTGTTGGGGGGGGCTTACTGTTAATGTGTGGTTGGGGTTTAACTCTTACTTTATTTGTTGTTTTAGAGCTCACTCGCGGGTTTGCGAGTGGTTGTTTACGGATGTCTTAGCTTTAAGCACGAAAGACTTATTATGATTAGTAGTACAGGTATAAAGTGGGTTTTAATGGTTCCTGTGTGGTATAGTGAAATGTTAGTAGTTAATTGTGATGTTTTTAGTTTTGTTGCCAACGGGATTAGGGTTTCGTACCATGCCAAGTCTTTTAGGTGAAGTGATATGTTCTGTGCTATTTTCAGGCTTAGTATAGGTGCTGTGCGGTGGGAGATGGTGTTGAAGTAGCATGCGTGTGTTAGTGTTGTGTGCAGGTGCGTATTTGCTGGGGAACAGAAGTGAGTAGTTTGGTACACGGTGTCAACTGCGAGGATGGCCCCTAGTAGTGTCATTGTGAGTGCTAGGAGTTTAAGAGGTAGGGGCATGGTTATAGGTTGTGTTTGTGAGGGCAGTAGTATAATAGAGGTTAATAGTCCAGTGAAAATGCTGCCATAGGCCAGGCGTAATAAAGGGCCTGTTAAATTTTTAGCTGTTTCGTTTATAGTGATAACGGTTTGTGTGCGAGGTGTGCTCAACTGAGCAAAAAATATTAGACGTATGCTGTAGGTTGCGGTTAGGGCAGTTGTTAGTAGAGTAATAAGAAGGGCCCAGGCGTTTGTTTTTGAAATTAGGGCTGATTCAATCATAATATCTTTTGTATAGAATCCCGCGAGGAATGGTGTCCCCATCAGGGCTAAGGCAGCAAGGGTTATACAGTTTATAGTAATTGGAAGTGTGCTGAGTAGGTGGCCTATTTTACGGATATCTTGTTCGTCTTGCGTGTTGTGGATAATTGAGCCGGCACATAAGAATAGTAAGGCCTTGAAGAAGGCGTGAGTTGTGATGTGAAGAAATGCAAGTGTGGGTTGATTAAGTCCGATGGCTAATATTATTAGCCCCAGTTGGCTTGTGGTAGAGAAAGCGATAATCTTTTTAAGGTCGTTTTGAGTTGCTGCACATAGTGCAGCAAAGGTTGTGGTTGTTGCGCCCATACAAAGGCAGATGGTCAGGGCGACAGGGCTGGCTTCCAATAGTGGATGGCATCGAATTAATAGAAGTACACCTGCGACGACTATCGTGCTGGAATGTAGTAGGGCGGAGACAGGTGTTGGACCTTCTATGGCAGAAGGTAGTCAGGGGTGAAGTCCAAATTGAGCGGATTTTCCTGCAGCAGCTAGGATAAGGCCAAGGAGAGGGAGTGTTGGTAGTACGTTGTGAGAAAATAGTTGTTGAAGGTCTCATGTGTGACAGTTTATTGCTGTTCATGCCAGTGTTAAAATAAAGCCGATATCCCCGGTTCGATTGTAAATAATTGCCTGTAGTGCAGCTGTATTGGCGTTAGCGCGGGTGTTTCATCAATTGATGAGGAGGAAGGATATAACACCAACAGCCTCTCAGCCGATAAATAACTGTAGTATGTTTTGGGTTGTTGTTAATACGATCATTGCGATGAGGAAAAGAAGTAAAAATATTATGAATTTATCTTGTAAGGGGTCCTGGGCCATATATCAGAGAGAAAATTGTATGATTGCCCAGGTGATGAAAAGGGCCATAGGGATAAAGATTACTGTGTACATATCAAATAATAGGCTGATGTGCCAGTTGAAGCATATTGTGTTCCAGGTGATATGTGTTGTGATTATCTGTGTTCCTTGATGGATGAAGATTGCTGTAGGAAGAGCGCTTGTGATTGAGGCAAGTTTAATATTGTTGACTGGTCGGCCTAAGGATAAAATAGGGGAAAGTAGTATCAAGAGTAGTATGATTAGGGTGGAGTAAAACAAGTTAGGCACGTACTTTCACTTGGAGTTGCACCAAGAGTGCCGACGCCTAAGGACGGTTGGAAGTCTGCTTACCTGTAAAAGTACTTGGGCCGGCCGGAGTTTTATCTCCGGACGTTGGAGTTAGCAGTTCAATTGTCCGGCTCGGTGAACAAAGAGGATTCTACTTCTTTTCGTTAGGGCCACAGGCTAACATTTTTATAAACTATGTTCACTGTTAGATTAGGGTATTGGGGTACATGGCTAGTAGAATTAGGGGTACAAGGTGAAGAGATAGTAGCAGGTGTTCTCGTGTGTGGGTTGGAGGGGTGGGGTTTTGTTTTCCTGGCTTGCCGTGCTGAGTCATGAGAAAAATATAGAGGGTATAGATAGCGGTTAGTAGTGTGGTGGTGCCTGTAAAGAAGATTGTCAATGTGCTTCAATTGAAAAGAGCGGTGATTACTGTCAGTTCTCCTAGTAGGTTAATTGTTGGTGGGAGGGCTATGTTTATTAGGCTCGATAAAAGTCATCATGTTGTTGTGAGGGGGAGGATGAGGCCTCACCCCCGTGTTAGGATAAGGGTGCGGGTTTGTGTGCGCTCATAGTGTACATTTGCTAGGCAAAAAAGTATTGATGAGGTAAGTCCGTGGGCGATTATGAGTATCATTGCTCCGGGAATACTTCATGGAGTTTGGATTAGGGTGGCGGTAATTACTAGCCCTATGTGGCTAACCGATGAGTAGGCGATAATGGCTTTTAGGTCGGTTTGTCGTAAACAGATAAGGCTTGTTATTAGTATGCCTCATAACGCGAGGCCGATGGGGATATAGTAGGTGGTTTGTATGATAGGGGAAAGTGAAGGTGTAAGGCGGATCAAACCATATCCGCCAAGCTTAAGTAGGACAGCTGCTAAGATTATGGATCCGGCTACTGGGGCCTCAACATGAGCCTTTGGAAGTCAAAGATGTAACCCATAAAGCGGTATTTTAACTAGTAGGGCAGCCAGTATGGCGAGCCATATTAAAATGTTGGATCCACTTAGGGGGGTTTGTTTTATATTTAGAGACAATAATAGGATGGTGGTGTGATTTAGGTTAGTGTGGAGGACTAGTAGGGCGATTAAAAAGGGAAGTGACCCTGCGAGGGTATAAAATAGAAAGTATGTGCCTGCTACCAATCGTTCTGCCTGGCCACCCCATCGGGTGATAAGAATGAGTGTTGGTAGTAGGGTAGCTTCAAACATAATGTAAAAAAGTGTTAGTGTTGTTGCAGTAAATGAGAGAATAAGAGCGCTTTGTAGTCCGGCACAGGTTATAATAAAAATACGTTGGCGTGACAGAGGTTCGTGACGTGTGTGGTTTTGGCTGGCGATAATTATTAATGGGAGCAGCCAGGCAGACATAATAGTTAGGGGGCATGAAATGGGGTCGAGTCCTATTAGGGGGCTGAGTAATATGTAGTTGTAAGTTAGGGGGTTATAGAATCAGTTTAGTGTGTGGAGCGTGATTAGTATTGAGTATGTTGTGGTAATAGGGAAGAGAAGTTTAGGGGGTAATAGAAGGGCAGTGGGTATTAATATTAGGGTGGCGAGTGTAACTTTTAACATTTTAATAATGAAAGGGCTTTTAGGTGGTCTGTTGCATGGGTGCGAGCGGATGCAGCGAGTAGGGCTAGGCCGACACCTGCTCCGCAGGTGGCGATGGCAAGAAGTACTAATGGGTGTAGTATGCTGTTGGTTGTGGTTGTCTGGCAGGCTGTGGTGGCGAGTGCTATAAACAGTGTTAAAAATATGCTTTCTAAACATAGTAGGGCGGAGACAAGATGTTTGCGGTAAAATGTGATGCCTAATATATTTAGAATAAATATTATTATTAGGGTGAAATGGTGTAGTGCCATTTTGTTGACTCTGGAGTTCAGAATCGCTTGGGCCGAAATCAAGCGTCTTGGTTAGACTAGTCACAAATTCTGCTCATTCGAGTGCGCCTTGGTGTCACTCATAGATTAGGCCCATTGTAAGCATGGTGATCAACAAGGTGGCTCATACTATAGTACTGGTTGGTGTGGAGGTAGTTATCGCCCAGGGGACAGGGAGAAGTAAGGCGATTTCGAGATCAAATAGTAGGAATAAGATGGCTACAAGAAAGAAGCGAAGGGAGAAGGGTAGACGTGCGCTGGTACAAGGGTCAAATCCGCATTCGTAGGGTGAGAGTTTTTCTATGTCTGGGATTTGAGGAGATGCGTTAAAACTAATAATTAACAATAAGAAGATGAGTATTGTGGTGGTCAGAAGAAGTGCTAGTAATTTTATTACCCTCTCTTAGGGGGGCCCTAAGACTTAATGAGTGGAGATCATTTGTACATTATACTAAAAGGGTACGAACCTCATCAGTAGATAGAGATGTACAAGAGAAGTCAGATGACATCCACGAAATGTCAATATCATGCTGCTGCCTCAAAACCAAAATGGTGCTGTGTTGTAAAGTGAAATTTGATGTGGCGCATGAGGCAGGTAATTAAAAATGTTGTGCCAATTATAACATGAAGTCCGTGGAAGCCCGTGGCTACAAAAAAGGTTGACCCATAAGTTGCGTCAGCAATAGTAAAGGGGGCTTCTATGTACTCTATTGCTTGAAGAAAAGTAAAATAGGCACCTAATAAGATGGTTAAAGTGAGTCCGTGTGTTGATTCAACCCGATTTCCAGCTATTAACGCGTGATGGCTTCAGGTGATTGATACACCGGAGGCTAAAAGCACTGCGGTGTTTAATAGAGGGACTGAAAATGGATTTAATGGGAAAATGCCCACTGGGGGCCATTGCCCTCCAATGTCCGGGGAGGGGGCTAAGCTGGAGTGATAGAAGGCTCAGAAAAATCCGGCAAAGAAAAAGACCTCGGAGATGATAAAGAGTACTATGCCGCAGCGCAGGCTTGTTTGTACTGGTTTAGTGTGTTCTCCTAGGAAGGTCCCTTCACGTACGATGTCACGTCATCATTGAAAGGCTGTTAGGAGCGTGCTTACAATTCCCATGCCAATTACGAGGGGGGCATTAAAATGAAACCACATAACTAATCCTGAGGTTATTAGAAAAGCCGCTATAGCGGCTGACAGGGGCCATGGGCTGGGGTTTACTATGTGGTATGGGTGTGTGTGGTGGGTCATTAAAAATTTTCTTGTAAATAGAGGGTTAAAAGTAGAACAAATACGTAGGCTTGAATTATTGCTACAGCTAATTCCAGGCCCGTTAGTAGTAATAGTAGGATTCAGGCAAGTGGTGTTGTAAGGGGAAAGGCAGTTAAAAGTAGTATAGTGGCTGTTGAGACAAGCATAATCAGTAGATGCCCTGCAGTTAGGTTTGCAGTAATTCGCACTCCTAGGGCTAAGGGTCGGATAAAAATGCTTGCTGTTTCAATAAGAATTAGGGCGGGAATTAAGGGAGTAGGGCACCCTTGCGGGAGTAGGTGTGCTAGTGAGCTCGTGGGCTGATTTCGACACCCTAATAAAATGGTGGCGATTCAAAAAGGTAGGGCTAGGGCCAGGTTTAAAGCCAGTTGCGTAGTAGGGGTAAAGGTGTAGGGTAGTAGGCCAAGAAGATTTAACAAGATGAGTAGTTGGGCCGTGGAGAGTAGTGGTAGACCTCAGGGGTGCGCCTGTGTTGGGGTCAGTTGAAGTAGGTGTTTGGGGAGGCTCAGTGAAAATCATGTTTGTAGTATGGCTAGGCGATTAAGGAGAATGCGTGAGGGGGGGTAGATAATAAGTATGGGGAAAAGAAGGGCAAATAAGAGTAGTGGTATACCTAGTATGTAGGGGGTGGAAAATTGGTCGAAGAGGCCTAAGGTCATGGTCAGTGTCATGAGTGAGGTTTGAAGCTGTTGATAGTGTTTGTTGGTGGTAGTAGTGGGTGGAAGTATGACATTATGGGGTTGAAAATAAGAAGTATTAATAATCACACGTAAGCTCATGTTGTGAATCATAGGGCAGGGTTTAGTTGGGGCATGTCTCTGAGGGGCCAGTTAGCCCATCGCCAGCTTAAAAGACTGGAGCATTAAAAGCTTCTTAGAGATACAAGTGTGGTGTTTGATCACATTTCAAAGTTTTCTAATATTGTGGCCTCTACAACGATTGGCATAAAACTGTGGTTTGCGCCACAGATTTCTGAACATTGGCCGTAGTATATCCCCGGCCGAGTAATAGTAAATATTGCCTGGTTTAGTCGGCCGGGGATTGCGTCAGCCTTTACTCCTAGTGCGGGAAGGGCTCAGGAGTGAAGTACATCTTCTGCTGTGATAAGGATACGTGCGGTGGAATTGGAGGGGAGCATCAAGTGGTGGTCTACTTCGAGCAGGCGGCTGCTGCCTGGTGTTAGAGTATCTGAGGGGATTATATATGAGTCAAATAATAAATTGCTATAGTCTGTGTACTCGTAGCTTCAATATCATTGGTGCCCGAGTGCTTTAATAGTAAGATGTGGGTCATATACTTCATCTATAATGTATAGGACTCGCAGTGAAGGGAGTGCAATTATGATAAGAATAATTGCTGGTAAGATGGTTCAGATTGTTTCCACTAGTTGTGCTTGTATTGCGTGGGTGTGTGTCAGTGGTGTGGTTAGTAAGATAATAATTAGATACAGGACAAAGGTGCTAATTAATAAAACAACCATTATTGCATGGTCGTGCAGATGGAGGAGTTCTTCTATTACAGGGGATGCAGCATCTTGAAAGCTTCGTTGGGCAAAGTGTGGCATATAAGATTTATAGGATTTCGGGCCTATAATTTAGCGCTGACAGAGCTAGGTAATGTTTTACTAAAATCTTGAGAAGTAGGCAGTATTATATGCGGCTAGCTTGAAACTAGACGGAGGGGGTGTGAGTCCCTCGCTTCTTGGCCTGCCCGATGTAGGGGACTTCTTCGTGTGTATGGGATGTTGGAGGGCAGTTGAATAACCACTCTACGTGAGAGCTTACTAGTTCTACTTGCTTTGGGGTGCGTTTAGCAGTTAATGCTTCTCATACAAGGAAGGCCGTTAAGATGGCCCCGGCCATTGAGAGCAGTGAGCCAATTGATGAAACAGTGTTTCAGAGCGTGTATGCGTCGGGGTAGTCCGAATAGCGGCGAGGCATTCCCGAAAGGCCTAAAAAGTGTTGGGGGAAGAACGTCATGTTTACGCCAATAAATATTAGCCCAAAATGAGCTTTTGTTCATGTTGGGTGGAGTGAAAAGCCAGAAAAAAGTGGGAATCAGTGTACAAACCCTGCCATAATAGCAAAGACTGCCCCTATGGAGAGCACATAGTGGAAGTGGGCGACTACATAATAGGTGTCATGTAAAACAATATCTAGTGATGAGTTAGCAAGAATTACCCCGGTAAGTCCGCCGACAGTGAATAGGAAAATGAAGCCAATTGCTCATATAAGAGGCGCATCTCATGTGATGTTTCCTCCGTGTAGGGTGGCTAACCAACTGAAAACTTTTACTCCTGTTGGGATTGCGATAATTATGGTGGCGGAAGTAAAGTATGCGCGGGTGTCAACATCTATGCCTACTGTAAACATATGGTGGGCTCAAACGATGAAGCCTAAAAACCCAATGGATAGTATTGCTCATACCATGCCTATATAACCAAAGGGTTCGGCTTTACCAGCATAGTATGTAATTACATGGGAGATTATGCCAAAGCCGGGTAAAATAAGGATGTAGACTTCTGGGTGACCAAAAAATCAGAAGAGATGTTGATATAATACTGGGTCCCCCCCTCCGGCAGGGTCAAAAAAAGTGGTATTTAAATTACGGTCTGTTAGTAATATTGTAATTCCTGCCGCGAGAACGGGTAAGGAAAGCAGTAATAAGACGGCTGTAACCATTAYGGACCAGACAAATAAGGGGGTGTGATATTGTGATAGGCGGGGTGATTTTATATTGATACAAGTGGTGATAAAATTAATTGCGCCCAAAATAGAGGAGACGCCTGCTAAGTGGAGAGAGAAGATTACAAGGTCAACTGAGGGTCCTGCATGTGCTAGATTAGCGGCTAGAGGTGGGTAAACAGTCCATCCGGTGCCAGCTCCTCCTTCGACGAAGGAGGAGGCAAGTAGAAGAAGAAGTGAGGGGGGGAGTAGTCAGAAGCTTATGTTATTTATACGTGGAAATGCTATGTCTGGTGCACCCAGTATCAGTGGCAACAGTCAGTTGCCGAAGCCCCCAATTATTACGGGTATAACCATGAAAAAAATTATAACGAATGCGTGTGCCGTAACAATGACGTTATAGATCTGGTCATTGCCTAAGAGGGTCCCGGGCTGGCTCAATTCAGCCCGGATTAGCAGGCTGAGTGAGGTACCGATTATAGCAGCTCAGGCGCCGAAGAGGAAGTATAAAGTGCCGATATCTTTGTGGTTGGTCGAGAAAAATCAACGGGCTGATAACACAGGTAAGGTGGCCGAGAGAGGCATTGAGCTGTAGTCTCAAGCAGGGGACGCGGGTCTCCCTTATCAGTCCCCGGCTTCGCCGCGCTGCAAACGCGGCAGAAGGCGTAATAAGTCTCCGGGGACTTCTCCCGTTTTTAAAGAGCGGGAGAAGTATAGGTTTAAGCCCGCTGGATTGGGTATTTAGCTGTTGACTGAATTTTTGCGGGATCGAGGCCCGTCTGCCTAGGAGGTTTTAGCTTAATTAAAGTAGTTGAGTTGCAATCAGCAGATGTATTTTAATATTATACAGGCCTTCAGAGACTAAGAGTGGTGAGTTCTTGTTTGGGGTTTTGAAGACCCCTGGTTTAAAAATAACCTAAGTTTCTAGGTAGTATTGTATAGGAGGGGGGCGATTGGTAGGATGAGTACAGATGTGATGCTTAGTGTGGCTGCGCTGGGAAGTTGTGGGGTCTTAAAGCGTCATTTATACTCTGTGGTTGTAGTGTTGGGGGGGGAGGTAATTGTTGTTAGGTAAAATATTCGGAGGTAAAAGAATAGACTGGGGAGAGAGGCTAGTGCTATTATAGTGGCAAGTGGGATGAGGTTAAGGCTAATTAAATTTTTTAGGATAAGGAGTTTGGGTAAAAATCCGGTTAGGGGGGGGATACCTCCTAGCGATATTAGTGTGGCTATTATTAAAACTATTCGTGTTGGGGAGGTGGCTCAGGCGGTGCCCAAGTCTAACAGTGAGGTGGTTTTTGTGGTAGAAAGAATGTTGAAAGTTGTAGTGGTTAGGATAATGTAGAGAAGTAGTGTGAGGGTTATGAGTTGTGGGTTGGCGTTAAGTGTAATAATTAGTCAACCTATATGGCTAATTGATGAGCAGGCTATAATCTTGCGTATTTGTGTTTGGTTGAGTCCGATAAAGCCTCCCAAGACTGTGGAGACGGCCCCTAGTGTGATAATAATATTTATGGGCAGCTGGTTTACTGTTAAGTATAGTAGTGTGAGTGGTGCAAGTTTTTGTCATGTGGTGATTAATAGTGCTATGTTTATGGTTACCCCCTGTAATACTTCAATATACCATAGGTGTGTTGGTGCGACACCAAGTTTAACTATAATGGCGATGGTCAGGAGTGTAGTTGCTAGTGGTGTGGGGGTGAGGGTGATGGTTCATTGGCCGGTTTGTCAGGCGTTTAAAATGCTGGAGAATACAATTAGTGTTGAGGCAAATGTTTGAATTAAGAAGTATTTAATTGCTGCTTCAGTTGCACGAGGGTGGAGTGGTTTTATTATAAGGGGGATGATGCTTAACATATTTAGTTCTAGGCTTAATCATGCGAGTAGTCAGTGGTGGCTTATTATTGTAATTAATGTGGTGGTGAATAGGCTAATAAGTAATAGGGTGTGTACTAATGGGCTGATTAGTAGAGGAGGGTGAGACCAACATTTTCGGGGTATGGGCCCGAAAGCTTTTTTAGCTGACTCTACTGGGGGCAGTATATGGTGGATGTACATAAAATTTTGGATTTTGAAGCGCAGGTTCGATACCTGTCCCTTAGGGAAGAGAAGGGGGTCTCACCCTTATCATATACTCTATCAAAGTATTCCTTGATTAGTTCGGGCACACTTCCTATAGTGTAAGAGATGGGGTTCCTGCTAGTATAAGGGGGCTTGCAGTATATCATAGGCATAGTGCAAGGGTTATGGGGAGGAAGTTTTTCCATAAGAGGTGTATTAGTTGGTCGTAGCGTAGTCGTGGGTAGGAGGCTCGGATCCATAGGAACAGAAGGATTAGTGCCATGCTTTTTATTATTAGGTTTGATGTAAATAGTGTTGTGTTTTGTGTGCTGGGGGATATAAATAGAATGCAGGATAGAGTGTTTATTAGAATAATGTTCGTGTATTCGGCGAGAAAGAAAAGGGCAAAGGGCCCTGCTGCATATTCGACGTTGAAGCCAGATACTAGTTCAGATTCGCCCTCGGTGAGGTCAAAGGGTGCGCGATTCGTTTCGGCTAGTGTAGAAACGAATCATAATATTGCGAGGGGTCAGGTGCATGTTACAAGTCATACGGGCTCTTGCGTGGTTGTAAGAGTTTTTAGGTTGAAGCTGCCAGTTAGTATTAGGGTGGCAATGATAATTAGGCCTAGTGTGACCTCATAGGAAATTGTTTGTGCGATTGCTCGGAGGGCGCCGATTAGTGCGTATTTTGAGTTGGAGGCTCAGCCTGATCAAAGGGTGGTATAAACTGCGAGACTTGAAATAGCAAGTATTATTAATAGGCCGAGGTGTGTGTTTAGTAGTGCTTTGGGCATTGTTATAGGGGCTCAAAGAAGTAGGGCTAGTAGTAGCGCAAGGGCAGGTATTAGAATAAAGAGCGTAGGGGAAGCAGCTATTGGTTTAAGGGGCTCTTTAGTAAAGAGTTTCAGCCCGTCTGCGATTGGTTGTAGTATTCCTAAGGGCCCTACAATGTTGGGGCCCTTGCGTAGTTGTATATAGCTTAAAATTTTTCGTTCTAGTAGTGTAAGGAATGCGACGGCTAGTAGGATGGGGAGAAGCATTGTTAAGGGTGTAATAGTGTGTTTTAGTAGAATGGGCATTATTAGGAAGGGGATTTGAGCCCCTGACTGGGGGTCTTAGGCCTCCGGCATTAATACCTGACTCTGCCATCCTAAGAAGGTAATGCTGTTAGCCCCTTGTTTTGGGGGAGGGTGAGTAAAATGTCTAGTTTTAGTTGTTTTCAGCAGACGTGTATGGTGCGTGCCTGTAAGTAGAGGCACCATCTTCTTGATCCTTTCGTACTGAAGAAGGGAGGCATAGATAGAAACCGACCTGGATTTCTCCGGTCTGAACTCAGATCACGTAGGACTGTTAATCGTTGAACAAACGAACCCTTAATAGCGGCTACACCATTTGGATGTCCTGATCCAACATCGAGGTCGTAAACCCCCTTGGCGATAAGGACTCTTGAAGGGGATTGCGCTGTTATCCCTGGGGTAACTTGGTTCGTTAGTCAGCTGTGCTGGGTCAAATTTATTACTGTCAGTGTGTCTACTTGTAGTACTTAGTTGCATGGGGGTTTTGTTTTTCCCCGCAGTCGCCCCAACTTAAAACGTTGCTAATTACGGGGTTTTAGTCCCCGGGAGGGGGAGGGTGTTGTGAATTAGGGTTTGTTTAAAGCTCCACAGGGTCTTCTCGTCTTATGTGTTTATTTCAGCTTTTGTACTGAAAGATCAGGTTCATTGATTGATCGCAGGAGACAGTTAGGCCCTCATGCAGCCGTTCATACTAGTCCCCATTTAAAGAACAAGTGATTACGCTACCTTCGCACGGTTAGGATACCGCGGCCGTTAAAGTTTTCACTGGGCAGGCGAGACCTTTAATACTTGTAAGGCTAAAGGCGATGTTTTTGGTAAACAGGTGGGGCATATTAGCTGAATTCCTTTTGCGGTTTTTAATCATCTTTAGTTCACGCCTGTGTTGGTTTTATAGGGGGAGAAAAATATGATTTCTAGTTTGATTATATGGGAAATTATTAATTGTTTTAGATGTTTACAGTGGTGATTAGAGAATCAGTTCTTATTACTAGTTTTAGCAGTGGTTCCCCCATTTATTATGGGGTGGCTCGGTTTGTGATAGGGGGGTGTGGTAAAAGGTGGGATTGTTTTTGACTCGCTTTGACGCGATCTCCTTTGTTGGCTGCTTGAGGGCCTACTTATATGGGTGGAAGGTGTTCCCTCTAGTACTGGCTTTTCCAGTAACATTAAGGCTGTCCCCTTAATGTCTCGCTTCTAATTTATAAATATTATTGGTGTTACTTGGGTGCATTAGAGGTGAACTTGTATTCATTTAACGGGCAACCAGCTATCTCCAGGCTCGATTGGCATGTCACCTCTACCCAGAAGTCATCCCACCCTTTTGTCACAGGGACGGGTTCACTCAAATAGTTGCTCTTGGGTAGCTCGTCTGGTTTCGGGTGGGCAGGTTAAAAAATTCATTTTAGCTGTGGAGTCTTGCAAAACCATGATGCAAAAGGTACGAGGTTTAATCGCTGCTTTTTCTTGCTTTAGTTTTGAATATTTTTCAGCGTTCCTTTACAGTACTAGGGCTGTTGCGTCATGTTTAGTGCTGTTCTATCACCTATACGGGGCGAAGCAAATGGTTTGTTTCATGTAAGTTTTGTTTTGCGTTGTTTTCTGGGCTAGCGGCTGGCTCTTGGGGGCCATAGTGACTGGCATTGGTGGGTTGTAACCCCACTGCTTTGGGGGTTTAAGCTACCGCGAAGGTTGTGCCAAGTACACTTTCCAGTGCACTTACCATGTTACGACTTACCTCCTCTATTTTATTAGTCTTGGTTTAATTATTTTGTGGTTTCTGTCGAGGAGGGTGACGGGCGGTGTGTACACATTTCAGGGCGCGTTTCAGTTGGGCTTTTCTTGTCCTTACTTACTGCTAAATCCACCTTTTATCACAAGTTTCATAGTGAGGTTGGTATGTTCAATTTTAGAAAATGTAGCCCATCTCTGCCCGACCTATTAGTTACACCTTGACCTGTCGTATTAGCGATGGGCTATTATACCCGCTTTGTGTCTGTTTTCAGGCGGGCTGGCGACGGAGGTATATAGACTGTTTATGCAAAGGTGGGTGAGGTTTAGCGTGGGTTATCGATTGTAGGACAGGCTCCTCTAGGTCGGTGTGAAATACTGTCAAGTCTTTTGAGTTTTAAGCTGTTGCTTGTAGTTCTCTGGCGAGCGGGATTTTTCGCTGGTTTACGGCTAAGCATAGTAGGGTATCTAATCCTAGTTTGGGTCTTAGCTTTCGTGGGGTCAAGGTAGTTGTAGGTGGGGCTGGGGGGGGGTTTCCTGAGTACACATAGCATTTTACAGCTTTTATTTCAGTTTTTAAGCTCTTTTATAAACGTCTCTCTAACCACCCTTTGCGCCGGGGGTGTATTGTCTTTAGCCCCTCGTGTAACCGCGGTGGCTGGCACGGGGTTTACCGGCTCGGGATTAAATGGCTATTACCAAGTCAAGCTTTAGGCTCAGTGCTTAGTGTTTTTTACTGCTGAGGTCCAGTGGGGGTGTGGCATAGCTAGGTGTTTTGGGCTGAGTTTTGTCGTGCCTGATACCAGCTTCAAATGTAGGGGGGGCTAAAAATGAGCGTTCTCACTGGTGCGTGGAGGCTAGCATGTATATTTCTGGCCAAAAGCAATAGTATATCTGGGACCAAAATATTTTGTCCCCGGGAAGGAGGGGCTTCCGTCGCGGCAACTTCAGGGCCGTGCTTGTTTCTAAGCTACTGGAAAC